GCAAATATATAGAAATTCGGGTTTGGGTTGAAAATAAAGGCAAAATCGGCTGTAATTTTTTGGGGGTGATTTGCACTTATGAATTGAAATTTTGGAGAAATAGTGAATTTTCGGCTACTTAAAAGTTGAACCGTGTTTTTTATAATATTCTTATTCTCGTGTAAAAAAAATAAAACGGTGAAATGAAAAATAAGTTCTTATAGGATTTCGGGTTTGAAATTTTAGTATAGAAAAGTGGTATTGATTTTGGTAAAAATTTGAAAAAATGGGTGAAAAAGTGTATTTACACCGGGATTTCTTTAGTAAAAAATAATGAAATTTTCAGCAGTAGTGAAGAATATGTATAACAAGCATTAAGAGATGTATCCATATAGGAGAAAGTGCACGACCAAGGGTATAGCTCCACCTGGACTAATAACCTACCCCGGAGAGGGGTGACGGTAACGAGCATATATGGGTGTCAGGTGAAAGGTACCTAAAAACCCCAACCAGGGGCGGGACAGGCATACGTGATAAGAACATGAGGTGCAATGTACCAGTATAAAGGGTGCGACCAAAGGCCTTGGAAAGAGCAAGTAAGGCGGGGTGGTTCCGGACCATTGAGATGATCTTGAAGGTGTAACCAGCGGCCTTGGAAAGGACATGAACGGGAGGAGTTACAATATATGGACGTGAAAAGCGGGACTGTATGCCTGTAGTGAAAGGATAGAGGATTTCACGGGAAGGGTTAAGTCATGGGACCCCGGTTTGAAGTGGATAGCCATGGTTACTAATAACGGACAACCTCTGTTAAATGGAACGACCAGAAAATGAGGTAGGGAATAATATGTTAATGAACCAGTTATATACATAATTAATTATAGTTATATTCTTGTTAAATAGGCATGGGGCAAAACGATTAATGTATTATTATACATAGCGATATGAGGACCCATATATGTAAAGAGTACATATATAGGCCGATTTCGGGATCGAAATGGTTGGGGGGGGTAGGGGGGGGTCCTGGAGAGCTATATTTTTTTATTGGTTTTTCAGAGAGTAGTTTAAGTAGTAAAATGCTGGCTTGCTCTAAGGGGTGCCCAGCTTTGGTTTACAAGAACAACGCTTTATAGATTTTAAGCTATTAGAGCAGGTAAAGTTGGAGATTTTGTTTTCTGCTAGGCCTAGTAGGGGGTTAGCTATGAAGAATATAAAGTATAAGATTGAAGCGAGCTGGCCAATTTCTGTGAATGGCGGTTCTACTGGTTTAGTGGCGGCTCAGGTAATGATAATGAAGGTAGTGGTGAAGGTTCAGAATGTAAGTTGTATAAGGGGGCGGAATATTATGGAGCGAGTGTAGGAGGTATGGGTGAAGGGGGTTGTAAAGAGAATGGCGATGGATAGGATTAGAGCGAGGGCTCCGCCTAGTTTGTTTGGGATTGATCGAAGGATCCCGTAGGCAAATAGGAAGTATCATTCGGGTTTAATATGTTGGGGGGTGACAAGGGGATTAGCTTTTGAGAAGTTTTCTGGATCGTTTAGAAGGTTGGGGTGTAATGAGAGAATAGTGAATAGGATGGTAATTATTATTGTTAGTATAAGGGCGTCTTTGTAGGAGTGATAGGGATGGAATGGGATTTTGTCAATATCTGAGTTTGTCCCTAGGGGGTTGTTAGAGCCTTCGTTATGTAGTAGTAAGATGTGGATTGAAGATATGGAGATAATGATGAATGGTAGAATAAAGTGTAGGGCGAAGAAGCGGGTTAATGTTGGGTCATTGATTGCAAAGCCGCCTCAGAGTCATGTAGTAAGTATTGTTCCTAAGTATGGGATGGCGGTTAGGAGGTTTGTAATTACTGTTGCTGCTCAGAATGATATTTGGCCCCATGGCAAAACATAGCCGAAGAAGGCGGTGGCTATTAGGACAATTAAAAGCGTAGTGCCTGATAGTCAGACTTCTTTATTAAGGTAGGAGCCGTAATAAATCCCCCGTGCAATGTGGATGTAAATGCAGATAAAAAATAGGGATGCGCCGATGGCGTGCGTGTTTTGTATAATTCAGCCGTATGGTACGTCTCGAGAGGTGTGGATAATAGATGAGAAGGCTAAATTAATATTGGCTGTATAGTGGATTGCTAGGAAGAAGCCGGTTGTGATTTGGATTGATAGGCAGGCGAGTAGTATTGATCCGAAGTTTCATCAGATTGAAATGTTTGTTCCTACGGGAAGCAGGTTAAATAGTATAAGTATGTGTTGGTGAGACATGTTTTTGTAGTTGATATACAACGGTGGTTTTTCAGGCCGCAGGACTCTAGAAGAGTAGAAACTATGTTTTTTGTAGAGTACCTGCTTTATTTTATTTTGGCTTTGGTGTTTTTTGGTGTTGTAATTTTGAGTTTTGCTGTTGTACCTTATCAGGGAGTTATTTCTTTAATAGGTGTTTCCTTTTTTTGTTGTGTTGCTATGATTTTAATGGGTCGCACTTATGCGGCGTTAGTGATGTATATTGTATATTTGGGGGGGTTAGTTGTAGTTTTTGGTTATTGTGTGAGTGTGGAAAAGGGGGGTGAAGTTGCTGGTGGGGGTGTTTGATGTCTTTTTGTGTTTGTGGTTGTTGGGGTGGTGGTGTGTGTGTCAATACTGGTTGTTGGAGGGGGGGGACAGGGTTTGTTGATTTATTCGGGGTGAGAGGACTGGGTGTGCTTAGAAGTGAATGGTTATGGTGTTTTTTATTGTGGGGGGGGGATGGGTTTAGTGGTGTGTGCTTGGGGTCTGGTTGTAGCTTTGTTTTCTGTTTTAGTGATTTTAAGTTGGACTCGCTTAGGTGGGTTTCGCCCTTTTAGGGGACGTGAGAGCTAGTGAAATGAGCAAAGTAAGGGTGAAGGTGGTCATGTAGTTTTTAATTATGTTCTTTTGTTGTGTTGAAAGGAGAATTAGTTGGGTGAGTGTTTTTGATAGGCCTTTTGGGCCATAGTTTTCTAGGGCTCATAAGTCTATTAGTTCTGTTGAAATTTGTTGGCTTGATTTTAGTACGCTTATTGTTGTGGTGCGATGTGGGATATTGAAGAATGCCAGTTGGTTAAAGAATGTGTTGATTGTTTGTGATTTTTGTGGGGGTAGGGGGAGGGCTGTTTGTATAAAGTCTTTTGATAGGGCGATTCCTAGGATAGTTATAGTTAGTGCCATGAGTTTTACTGTTTTTGGTATTGTTGATATGGGTGGGGTTTGTAGGGCTGATAGTTTGGTAATGCTGCCGATAAGGATGGATGTGAGGGCAAGGCGTGCGAGGGGGGAAGTGGTGTTTTTAGTTTCATTATGGAAGCGAGTGTTGGTGTGTGAGGGTCCTGTCAGGATAAGTAAGATAATTTGTATACTGTAGGTGGCGGAGAGTGTTGTTGCAATTAATGTAATTGTTAGGGCTCATAGGTTAATGTGGGAGTTAGTTATAGTTTCAATGATGGTATCTTTTGAGTAGAAGCCGGATAGGAAGGGTATACCGATTAGTGAGAGGTTGGCGATGATGGTAAATGAGGAGGTTATTGGTGCGGTTTTTAGTAGGTTGCCTATTATTCGGAGGTCTTGTTCGTTGTTTAGGCTGTGAATGAATGAGCCTGAGCATAAGAAAAGGAGGGCTTTGAAAAAGGAGTGTATGGTTATATGAAGAAAGGCGAGAGTGGGCTGATTTAGTCCGAGTATTGTTATTATTAGGCCTAGTTGGCTTGTGGTTGAGAGTGCAATAATCTTTTTAATATCGTGTTGTGTAACTGCTGCAGCTGCAGCAAATATAGTTGTTGTTGCTCCGATAATTAGGCAGATTGTTGTTATGTTGGGGTTGTTGAGTGTGGGGTGGAGTCGGATTAGGAGGAATACTCCGGCTACGACTATGGTGCTAGAGTGGAGAAGGGCTGATACAGGTGTGGGGCCCTCTATTGCTGAGGGCAATCATGGGTGAAGGCTAAACTGTGCGGATTTTCCTACAGCTGCTGCTATTAGGCCGATTGCTGGGATAAAGCTGACCGTTTTGTGTTGGATCAGTAGTTCTTGAAAGTTTATTGAGGAGAAGGTGATGAGTCAGGTGGTGGTGAGGATAAGTCCGATATCTCCGATTCGATTGTAGATAATAGCTTGGAGGGCTGCCGTATTAGCATTTGATCGTGCCCCCCATCATCCGATTAGGAGAAAGGATATAACTCCTACCCCCTCCCATCCGATAAAGAGTTGATATATGTTATTGGCTGTAATGATGATTATTATTGTGATTAAAAAGATGGTTAGGTATTTAATGAACTTACTGATGTTGGGGTCGGATGACATGTATCAAATAGAAAATTCAGTGATAGATCATGTGATGAATAGTGCTACTGGGATAAAGGTTAAGGAGAGTGTGTCGAGGGTGATGGTGATGTTGATATTTTCTGTTGGAGTTATAATTAGGGGGGGCAGTGAGATTGTTAGTTCGTTATTGTTGTTTAGTAGTATGTTAAGGGGGATTATGCTGATTAAAAATGTTAATATTAGAGTGTGTTTGGCACTATTGAGGTTGTGTTTGGGGAGGGGTCGAATTGTAGAGAGGGTTAGGGAGAAAAAGATTGCTAGGATGATGGTTGGTGCAATTAGGTCCATGTTCTATCACTTGGATTTGCACCAAGAGTTTTGGCGCCTAAGACCAGTGGAAGGCTATTCTCCTTTGATAGAAGAGAGGGCTGGTGTGTTTACCAGATTGAAGAGTTAGCAGGTCTTCTGGACCTCTCGGTGTGCGAGTGGCATCTATTTTCAGGGTCACAACTTGATATTTTTTTTAAATTACACACACTTCTGATGATAAGTTCTGGCTTTAGGGAGATTATTGCTAGTGGAATGATGTGGAGGGTGATTAGTAGGTGTTCTCGTGAGTGTGTTGGTTCTGTTCGATTATTTGTTAGGGCTGGTCCTATTTGTGTTGATAGGAATATGTGTAGGGAATAGGAGGCGGTGATTAGTATTGATAGTCCAAGTATGATAATGGTTGTTGGACATCAGTTGAATAGGGCAGATATAATTAAAAGTTCGCTTGTAAAATTTATAGTGGGGGGGGTGGCGATGTTTATAAGGTTAGTTAGTAGTCATCAGGTTGTAGCTATAGGGAGAATGTTATGGAGTCCTCGTGTGAGAATTAGAATTCGAGTGTGTGTGCGTTCATAAGTTGTGTTGGCTAGACAGAAGAGTGCTGATGAAGTAAAACCGTGGGCGATTATTAGGGCTATGGCCCCTGACAGGCCCCATGGTGTTTGAATGATGATTGCGGCTACTACTAGGCCTATATGGCTGATAGAGGAGTAGGCGATTAAAGATTTTAGGTCGGTTTGTTGTAGGCATGTTAGGTTGGCTAGGATAGCCCCTCAGAGGGCCAGTACGATAAAGGGGAGGAATAGGTCTGTTTTTGTTGTGGGCAGAATTTGTATTATGCGGATGATGCCGTATCCTCCGAGCTTTAGGAGGATTGCTGCTAGAACCATTGAGCCGGCAATGGGGGCTTCTACGTGAGCTTTTGGGAGTCAAAGGTGTAGCCCATAGATGGGTATTTTTGCTAGGAATGCGGTGAGGCAGGCTAATCATAGTAGGAGGTTTGTTCATTGATTGTGAGGATATAATAGTTGAAGGAAGGGGGTTGGGGTTCCTGTTGAGTTATTGATGAAGATAATTGCTATGAGAAGGGGTAAGGAGGTTGCAAGTGTGTACAGTATAAAGTATGTTCCTGCGGTCAGTCGTTCTGTTTGCTGTCCTCATCGGGTAATAATGATTAGCGTGGGGATTAGGGTGGCTTCGAATATGATGTATATGAGAGTGAGATTGGAGGCTATGAATGTTATTGAAATGAATAGTTGTAGAAGTGTCAGTGTTGCTAGGAATGTTCGTTGTCGTTGTAGGGGCTCTTTGATTATTGTGTGTTGGCTGGCAATAGTTGTTAGTGGGAGGAGTCAGTATGAGAGTGAAAGAAGTGGTGCTGAGATAGTATCCAAGCTTAAGAGTGTGTTAGATTTTGGTTCTAAGAGGGTCAGGCTTAGTAAGGCTAGTATGAATATATAAGAGATTGTTGCCGGATATAGTGTTTTTGGCTTGAGGAGGAGAATTGTTGGGATTAGTATTGTTGTTGTGATAAGAGCTTTTAGCATTATAGAAGATTTAAGTTTTTTAGAAAGTCATTTCCGTGAGTTCGTGTGATTGCAACAACTAGGCTGAGGCCCACTGCTGCCCCACAGACAGAGATCGTGAGTAGGATGATTGGTATTGGGGTTTGTGATAAGGTTATTGAGGTTGAGGTGTAAATGACTAATAATGTGAACAGGAGGAGTATTATTGTCTCAATACATATAAGTGCTAATATGAGATGTTTATGTTGTATAGATAGACTTACAATAGTAGTTATAAAGGCTATAGCTAGGATAATCTTAATTAATTCCACTATTGAGGCTTATAGTTAAGTTCTTTTGAGTCGAAATCAAATATCTGGTTAGACTACCTCAACACTCTGTTCATTCTAATCCGCCTTGAAGTCATTCGTACACAAGGCCTAGTGTTAGGATAATTAAGAGTGCAGTGGTTATGGTTGTAGTGGTGGTTGTTGGGTTTGTGTTAATGCTTCAGGGGAGGGGTAAAAGTAGGATAATTTCTAGGTCAAATAGGATGAATAGAATTGCGACTAGGAAGAATTGGATGGAGATAGGGGATCGTGCATTGCCTAGTGGATCAAATCCGCATTCGTAGGGGGAAAGTTTGTTAATATCTGGTTTTGTTGGTATTAGGGTGTTGATGGTATATAGGAGGGTTGCTGTTGCTATGGCTATAATGATGAGGAGGACAAGGCTAATTATTTCTTCCCGGGGGGGGCCTCATGCTTGGAAGGCATTTATACTTGTATACTAAAGAAATAGGAGCCTCATCAGTATACTGAGACATATAGGAATAGTCAGACAATATCTACGAAGTGTCAGTATCAGATTGCGGCTTCATATCCAAAGTGGTGAGTTATTGTGAAATGGAACCGGATAAGTCGTATTAGGCAAATTGTTAAGAAAGAGGTTCCGATTATTACGTGTAGTCCATGAAACCCTGTAGCCACAAAAAATAGTGAGCCGTATACGCTGTCTGAGATGGTGAATGGCGTTTCTATATACTCTGAGACTTGGAGGGCTGTAAAGTAGACCCCAAGGATGATAGTGATTATTAGTGCGTAGGTGGCCTCTTTTTTGTTTCCTTTTATTAAGGCATGGTGTGATCATGTAATGGTTGCGCCGGATGAGAGTAGTACTGCGGTATTGAGTAATGGTACATCTATGGGGTTTAGTGGGTTAATTCCGGTAGGGGGTCATTCTGCGCCCAGTTCTGGTGTGGGAACAAGACTAACATGGTATAGAGTTCAGAAGAAGCCAAGGAAGAAGAATACTTCTGATGTAATAAATAGAATTATACCGTATCGTATGTTTTTTTGTACGCCAGGGGTGTGATGACCTTGATAGGTGCCCTCTCGAATAACGTCCCGTCATCATTGGATGAGGGTGAGTGTGAGAGTTAGAAGTCCTAGTTTTAGTACTAGTGTTGTAGCTGTGTGGAACCACAGGGCTAGTCCTGAGGCCAGTAGTAATGATCCTGCTGCTCCGGTTAGAGGTCAGGGACTTGGGTCGACTATGTGGTATTGGTGTAGCTGGTGAGTCATTATGTGTTTTCTTGTAAGTAGAGAATAATCAGGAGAACGAAGACATAAGCTTGGATGCAGGCTACTGCTAGTTCTAGGAGAGTGAGTAGGAAGAGCAGGGTTAATGCTAGAGGGCTGAGAGAGATGTAGGTATTAATGAGGTCAATGGTGGCAGAGCTTACTATTGTTATAAGAAGATGGCCAGCAGTAATATTGGCTGTGAGTCGTACTCCTAATGCAATGGGTCGTATTAGTAGGCTGACTGTCTCAATTAGGATTATAAATGGGATTAGGAGGGTTGGGGAGCCTTCTGGTAAGAGGTGAGCTAGGGTCAGAGATGGTTTGTTCTTTAGGCCGGTGATAACAGTGGCTAGTCAGAGGGGTAGGGCTAGGGTTATGTTTATTGAGAGTTGAGATGTGGGTGTAAAAGTGTATGGTAATAGGCTTAGTAGGTTGGAAAGAAGGATTAGAAGAAGGAGGCTTGCTAGTAGGCGGGATCATTTTTGTCCTTTAAGGGGGAGTTGACTTGTTATGTTTAATATAAATATTTTAAGAAATCAAGAGATGGCGGTTGTTATGCGATTTTCTAGGAGTTTAGGCTTGTGGTAGACTAAGAAAAATGGAATTAGAATAGATAGGGGTATTGTGGGGAGGAGGGCGAATTCTGGGCTCATGAATTGTTCGAATATATTTATGTTCATGGTGTGGGTGAAGTGGTTAGTTGGGGTTTTAAGGGCAGATAGTTTTTTGGTTTATTGGTCAATATAAAAGTTTTAATTTTTAGTGTGATTAAGGCGAGAGTTAGTCAGGTTCATAGATAGATTAGAAGAATGTGTGTAATGTCTAGTTGTGGCATTCACTAAGGAAAGTGATTTCCTCTTCAACTTAAAAGGCTGACGCTAATATAAGCTTCTTAGTGACTGCCCTGAGGTTAATCATTGTTCGAAGTGGTGAAGTGGGATAGCTTCTGCTGCGATGGGTATAAAGCTGTGGTTAGCTCCGCAAATTTCTGAGCACTGGCCGAAAAAGACCCCTGTTCGAGATGTTGCTAAAGGGATTTGGTTTAAACGTCCCGGCACAGCGTCTACTTTGATGCCTAAAGATGGGACTGCTCATGAGTGAAGGACGTCTTCTGCGGTCACCACGATTCGGGTTTGTAGGCCTGCTGGTATTACCATACGGTGGTCGACTTCCAGTAGGCGAGGTGAGCCTTTAGGGAGGTTGTGTGTTTGCAGTATGTATGAGTCATATGAGAGGTGAGTTTCATCTGAGTACTCATAGTTTCAGTATCATTGATGGCCGGTAGTTTTAATTGTGAGGTATGGGTCAAATACTTCTTCTATTAAGTATAAGGATCGGACTGATGGGAGGGCTGTTAGGATAAGAATTATGATTGGGGCGGCTGTTCATGCAGCTTCTAGTTGTTCTACTTCTTCTGATGGATCATTGTGGGTTAGGGCTGTTGTGGTAGCAGTGATAGTGAATACTAGGATTACTAGTGTTATTAGACATGTGAGGAGGAGGACGTGATCATGTAAAAATACGACTTCTTCTATTGTTGGGCCTAGGGCTTCTTGTAGTGATAGTTGGGCTGCGTGGGGCATTGAGAGCCACAGGTGCTGTGATTTGACTACGACAAAGTCATGTAATGTGTTTACTAGGCTCTCGGGAGGAAAGCATAAATGTGCGATTAACTTGAAATTAATAGGTGGCAGTTAAAGTCTGTCTCTTGTCGGGTCAGGGCCATTGTATGTATGAGATATATTCTCGGATTGGGGCGTATGAGTTGTTGGATATGAAGGTGGGTTCGGTGTGGGTATGATGTGGGGGTGGTGTCCCGTATAGTCATTCGATATGAGTTTTTTTCCCTAGTTGGAGGGTGGGTTTGCGTTTATATGATAGTGCTTCTCAGATAATGAATAGTGATATAAGTACTGCTACTAGGGAGATTGTTGAGCCGATTGATGAAATAGTATTTCATAGGGTAAAGGCATCTGGAAAATCTGAGTATCGACGGGGTATGCCAGATAGTCCTAGGAAGTGTTGTGGGAAGAATGTTATGTTAACTCCTAAGAATATCACCCAGAACTGGGTTTTAGTTAAAGTTTGATTAAGGGAATACCCTGTGAATAGGGGAAATCAATGGGTGAGGCCGCCTATGATGGCGAATACTGCTCCTATGGATAGTACGTAGTGAAAGTGTGCTACAACGTAGTAGGTGTCATGAAGTACAATATCGAGGGATGAATTTGCTAGGATAATTCCGGTTATTCCGCCTACAGTAAATAGGAAGATAAATCCAAGGGCTCAGTAGATTGGGGTTTGTCATTTGATGTGTCCTCCAGTAAGGGTGGCTAGTCATCCAAAGACTTTGATCCCGGTTGGAACTGCGATAATTATTGTGGCTGCTGTAAAGTAGGCGCGACTGTCGATGTCTAAGCCCACTGTAAATATGTGGTGGGCTCAGACTACGAACCCCAGGATTGCAATAGATATTATTGCTCAGATTATACTGGTGTACCCGAATGTGTTCTTTTTTCCTGTGTAGAAGGTGATAATGCTGGAGATAATGCCAAAGCCGGGTAGGATTAAAATATAGACTTCCGGATGTCCAAAAAATCAGAACAGGTGTTGGAATAGGACCGGGTCCCCTCCTCCGCAGGGGTCAAAGAAGGTTGTATTTAGGTTTCGATCGGTTAGTAGTATGGTGATTGCTGCTGCGAGTACTGGTAGTGCTAGAAGTAGTATAATTGCGGTGATTATAACTGATCAGACAAATAAGGGTATGTTGAATATGGGCATAGATTTAGGTTTTATATTAATACATGTGGTGATAAAGTTAATTGCTCCTAGGATAGATGACGCTCCGGCCAGGTGAAGGGAGAAGATGGCTAAGTCTACTGATGGTCCTGAGTGGACTAAGTTCCCGGAGAGGGGGGGGTAAACAGTTCAACCTGTTCCTGCTCCTGCTTCAATGTAAGAGGAAGATAGTAGGAGGAGTAGTGCGGGGGGTAGGAGTCAAAAGCTTATGTTGTTTATTCGGGGGAAGGCTATGTCTGGGGTTCCGATTATTAAGGGGATTAGTCAGTTTCCAAAGCCTCCAATTATGATAGGTATGACTATGAAGAAGATTATGATGAAGGCGTGGGCAGTTACTAGGACATTAAAGATTTGGTCGCTGCCGAATAGGGTCCCCGGTTGGGTTAGTTCTATGCGTATTAGGATACTTAGGCAGGCCCCGATGAGGCCAGACCAAGCGCCAAATATAAGGTATAGGGTTCCAATATCTTTGTGGTTGGTTGAAAACAGTCAACGGGTAATGTACACAGGTAGTATGGCTGATTAAAGCGGTAAACTGTAAATTTACACATAGGTGTTCCTTGCTGCCAGGCCCCGAGGTGTTATCATGTCAGACTGCAAATCTGAAGTCGGCCCTCCGCCCGGGGCTTCTCCGTTTTTTCTTCCCCCCAAAAACGGAGAAGGTAGGTTAAAGTCCGACGGTTTGGACGGCTAACTGTTAATTAGTTTTTTGTAGGATCGAGGCCTGCTAATCTAGGGAGCTTTAGTTTAGTTAAAATGTCTGTGTTGCAAGCAGGAGATGTGGTGATGCTGCAAGCTCTGCAGAAACTAAAGTGCGCTTTATTTGGGGCTTTGAAGGCTCCTAGTTTAATATAACTTAAGTTTCTATATGCCCGGTGAGAGGGGCAGTAGAAGAACTATTATGGTCGTTAGTGTGGTTGGGAGTAGTGGGAATTTTTTATGTGGCGTTCGTCATTTTATTTGTGTGGTAGATGTGTGGGGGGGTATAACTATGGTTGTAATATAGGTTAGTCGGATGTAGAGGTACAGGCTTGGTAGGGAGAATATGGCTATAAGGGTGGCTTCTGTGATTAGGTCGAAGTCAGTTATTTTATTAAGGATAAGTCATTTTGGTATGAATCCTGTGAGGGGTGGGAGACCGGTTAGGGATAGGATGGTTGTTAGTATGATTAGTATTAGGTGGGGGGAGATGGTTCATATGGTTCCTATATCTTTGATGGTAGTTGTTGATGATGTGTTCAGTATGAGGAAAATTGGGGTGGTGGTTATTGTGTAGATCAAGAAGGTGAGGGCGGAGATGTCTGGTGCTAGGGTGATGGTTGAAAGGATTCAGCCTGTGTGGGCGATTGATGAAAAGGCTATTAGTTTTCGGAGTTGTGTTTGGTTGAGCCCTCCGATTCCGCCGACAAGGATAGACAGAATTGCTGATAAGTTAAGGATGGTTAGGTTGGTGTTGTTATGGTTGATTATTAGGATAGTGAGAGGGGCGATTTTCTGTCAGGTTAGAATTGTTAGGGTTGTTAGTATTGTAGCACCTTGTGTCACTTCTGGGAGCCAGAAGTGAAAAGGTGCTGCAGCTATTTTTATCATTAGGGCTAGTGTGATGATTTTTATGGTTGTAGTTTCTGTTGTGAGAGCAATTTCTCAGTTTGAGGTGCTTAGTGCATTTATAGTTGTTGCAAATAGGATGGCTATAGAGGCGAGGGTTTGTGTTAGGAAGTATTTTGTTGTTGCTTCTGTTGCTCGGGGGTGATGGGGTTTTGAGATAACTGGTACTATAGATAGGGTATTGATTTCTAGGCAGGCTCAGGCTATTAGTCAGTGCGTTGTTGTGGCGATCAGGGTGGTACTTATGATGATGCTCGTTGTAATGGTTATTAGGGATATGAGGTTCATTAGTAGAGGTCTCGTGGACATTTTCGGGGTATGGGCCCGATAGCTTTTTTAGCTGACTTTACTTAGAAAATATTATAGGGTAGTATTAGAAGTTTTGGGCTTCTAGGTCCAAGTTCGAATCTTGGTTTTCTAGTATTAAGGAGATGATTTGAACATCTGTGTTTAGGTTTTAAGCCTTTTGCATGGCCGTGCTTTGCTACCTTAATATGGGTCATGGGTTATGGGTTGAAGATGGGTGGGGGTAGTTTTAATTTATCGGTTGTTTACTTCACAAGGTTAACGTTTACGGGTAATATGGGTTTTGGAGGGTTGGACCATCTTAGCATTTTCAGTGCTATACTTTAGGCTTAAGCTACAGACAATGCAAATATATAGAAATTCGGGTTTGGGTTGAAAATAAAGGCAAAATCGGCTGTAATTTTTTGGGGGTGATTTGCACTTATGAATTGAAATTTTGGAGAAATAGTGAATTTTCGGCTACTTAAAAGTTGAACCGTGTTTTTTATAATATTCTTATTCTCGTGTAAAAAAAATAAAACGGTGAAATGAAAAATAAGTTCTTATAGGATTTCGGGTTTGAAATTTTAGTATAGAAAAGTGGTATTGATTTTGGTAAAAATTTGAAAAAATGGGTGAAAAAGTGTATTTACACCGGGATTTCTTTAGTAAAAAATAATGAAATTTTCAGCAGTAGTGAAGAATATGTATAACAAGCATTAAGAGATGTATCCATATAGGAGAAAGTGCACGACCAAGGGTATAGCTCCACCTGGACTAATAACCTACCCCGGAGAGGGGTGACGGTAACGAGCATATATGGGTGTCAGGTGAAAGGTACCTAAAAACCCCAACCAGGGGCGGGACAGGCATACGTGATAAGAACATGAGGTGCAATGTACCAGTATAAAGGGTGCGACCAAAGGCCTTGGAAAGAGCAAGTAAGGCGGGGTGGTTCCGGACCATTGAGATGATCTTGAAGGTGTAACCAGCGGCCTTGGAAAGGACATGAACGGGAGGAGTTACAATATATGGACGTGAAAAGCGGGACTGTATGCCTGTAGTGAAAGGATAGAGGATTTCACGGGAAGGGTTAAGTCATGGGACCCCGGTTTGAAGTGGATAGCCATGGTTACTAATAACGGACAACCTCTGTTAAATGGAACGACCAGAAAATGAGGTAGGGAATAATATGTTAATGAACCAGTTATATACATAATTAATTATAGTTATATTCTTGTTAAATAGGCATGGGGCAAAACGATTAATGTATTATTATACATAGCGATATGAGGACCCATATATGTAAAGAGTACATATATAGGCCGATTTCGGGATCGAAATGGTTGGGGGGGGTAGGGGGGGGTCCTGGAGAGCTATATTTTTTTATTGGTTTTTCAGAGAGTAGTTTAAGTAGTAAAATGCTGGCTTTGGGGGCCAGAGATGGGATACCCTCTTTGATTATGGGAGGTGGGGTTGTGGTTCCCGTGTCTACTCTATCAAGGTAGTCCTTGTGTTCTCAGGCACACTTCCATTGTGGTGGAGTTCCGCAGAAGGCTGTTGTTGTGAATAGGTTTAGTAGGCATATGGCTAGGGTAAGGGGTAAGTATTGTTTTCATAGTAGGTGTATAAGTTGGTCATATCGAAATCGTGGGTATGAGGCACGAATTCACAGGAAAAGGGTGGTTATGATTATTGTTTTAGTTATTAGGTTGATTGTAAATAGCTCTGGGTTAGAGGTTCCGGGGTTTAAGAATATTATAGTTGAAAGGGTGTTTATTAATAGGATATTGGTGTATTCGGCTAAGAATAGTAGGGCAAAGGGGCCGGCTGAGAATTCTAGGTTAAATCCGGAGACTAGTTGTGATTCGCCCTCAGTCAGGTCGAAGGGAGATCGGTTGGTCTCTGCTAGGGTAGAGGTGAACCATATTATGGCTAGGGGTCAAGATGCGAATAAAAGTCAAGAGTGTTCTTGTACTTCTGTAAATGAGGATAGAGAATAACTGCCCGAGATGGTGGATAGTGAGATAATGATTAATCCTAGTGTTACTTCATAGGAGATAATTTGGGCTACGGCCCGTATTGCCCCTATGAGGGGATATTTTGAGTTTGAGGATCATCCGGACCATAAGATGGTGTATGTGAATATACCTGATATGGCTATAATGAACAATAGGCCGAGGTTTATGTTGGTTAGTGTATTGGGTATCGGCATGGGTGCTCATGAGATTAAGGCTAAGGAGAGAGCAATAATTGGGGAGAGTGTGAATAGGATGGGGGATGAGAGGGTTGGTTTTGTTGTTTCTTTTGTAATAAGTTTTAGTCCGTCTGCGATGGGTTGTAGAAGGCCCAGGGGCCCTACTAGGTTAGGGCCTTTTCGTAGTTGTATATATCCTAGTAATTTTCGTTCCAGGAGGGTGAGGAATGCAACTGCAATGAGGATGGGTAGGATGTAAAGTAGAGGGTTTATGATGTTAAGTAGGATTGAAATTATTAAGGCGAGTGTGATCCTTAATTAACCTTATCTTGGTTGGGGGGGTGGGTCGTTTAGTAATGAGTGTGTATTTTATGGATAAAGCGTATGTGTGGTATTGGCTTTGCTTTGCCGGTCCTTTCGTACTGGGTAAGGCATTCATAGATAGAAACTGACCTGGATTGCTCCGGTCTGAACTCAGATCACGTAGGACTATTAATCGTTGAACAAACGAACCTTTAGTAACGGTTGCATTACTGGGATGTCCTGATCCAACATCGAGGTCGTAAACCTTCTTTTTGATATGGGCTCTTAAAGAAGATGGCGCTGTTATCCCTGGAGTAACTTATTTCAATTGTCAGTTATACTGGGTCTAGTATTGGCTTGTTTGCCTATTTAATGAGGGAGTCATATGCTGGAAGTTCTTTTTTATTCCAGGGTCGCCCCAACCGAAAGTAGTTATTATTGGGTTTAATAGGTTTGTTAAAGCTTCACAGGGTCTTCTGGTCTTATGTCGATATTCTAGCTTTTGGACTAGGAGATCAGTTTAATTGATTTGTTATAAGAGACAGTTGGGCTCTCATTTTGCCTTTCATACAGGTCTACAATTAATAGACAAATGATTATGCTACCTTTGCACGGTTAGGATACCGCGGCCGTTTAATTACTCACTGGGCAGGCGTTGCCTTTAATACTTGTTTGGCTAAAGGTTATGTTTTTGTTAAACAGTTGGAGCCCCTGATTGCCTAGTTCCTTTTATAACATTTAATCTTTCTTTTTAACGCTCCTGTGTCGGGGTCACAGTCAATTTGAAGGTGGGTATTGGTTTGTTATATTGCCTTTTGTGGTCTGTTAATTACTAGTAGTTTTTCTATTTCTAGCGGAGGGGTGCGTAAAGAGACGTGGTCTTATTATTAGTTTTAGCATAATGATATCTACTTGTGTAGGTCCACCTTTAGTTAGTTTGAAGTTTTTGGTTGATTTTGGATTTGTTTAGGTTAATTCTTTGACGATATTTTTTAGGGTGGCTGCTAAAAGGCCTACGGGGTGGGGGGGGGTAAAGTTTCTTGCAAATTCAGGTTGTATCCTGAATCAATAGAGCTGTACCTCTATTGATTATCTTTAGATGGTTAATTGGTTAAGTGTGGTTCTAAAGTAGAACTTAGATTCTGTTTGGGGTAGCCAGCTATCTCCGAACTCGATAGGCATTTCACCTCTATTTTAAAGTCTTCCCACTATTTTGCCACATAGAAGGGTGCGTCCGTTAGACTGCTTAGAAATAGCTCGTTCGGTTTCGGGGTAAAGGGCTGTGATTCTTCTTGTCCTTGTGTTCTTGCTAAACCATGATGCGAAAGGTACAAGGGCTAGTCTTTGCTGTTCATTGCTTAGGTTATTCCCTTGCGGTACTTTATTGTGACGTTGGTGAACTGTTCGATCGTAACTACTAGGTAGGACAAATGATTTGTTTGTTAGGAAGGATATATTTGTGTTTCGTCGTTTAGTCAGCTCAAAAAGATTAATATTAATATCGTTCGAGTGTAAGTCGAGTGCTTTGATATAAGCTACTTTTTGTTCTAAGTACACTTTCCAGTACACTTACCATGTTACGACTTGCCCTGTTTGGTTTATTTTGATGGTTTATTAAGGTTTGTATTGTGATGACAGGGATGACGGGCGGTGTGTACGCACTTCATTGCGTCATGTTCAGTTAAGTGTTTTATTCTTATCTTACTGCTAAATCCGCCTTTAAACACTAGTTTCATAGTGTTGTTCGTATTCTTAGTTGGAGAATGTAGCCCATCTTAGCCCCTTCATAAGTTACACCTCGACCTGTCGTTTTAGTGTGGTACTGTTAAGCTCACTTTATTTCTTTTACAAGGTAAGCTGGCGACGGCGGTATATAGACTGTTGGGCTAGAAGGGGTTGGATTAATCGTGGATTGTCGGTTATTGGACAGGCTCCTCTAGGTCGTGGTGAAGCACCGTCAAGTCTTTTAAGTTTTAAGTGCTACTCGTAGTTGTTTGGCGAACAATTGGTAGTTTAATTGTGTGTTGCAGCTAGGCATAGTAGGGTATCTAATCTTAGTTTGTGTCTTAGCTTTTATGAGTTAAATTTGTGTGGTGTTAGGGGCAGTGATTAATGTGGCTTATGGCTTTTTACAGCCCAGTCTGGTTTCTACCCTAAGTTTGAACTGTTGAGTATTTAGTCATTTTTACGCCGTTGATATTGTCTTGGGCCTATCGTGTAACCGCGGTCGCTGGCACGAGATTAACCGGCCCTGTATTCATTTTGCTTGGTCAAGTTTTCACTTATGGCCTAATATTAATTACTGCTGTGTTGCCCGTGGGGGTGTGGCTATTGCTTGGTGTCATGGTGTGATAAACTGATACCGGCTCTAAATTTGTTATGGCTGTTTCACCGTTCTGGTGAGGCTTGCATGTATAAATAAATGATTTTAGGTAATATGAGGTTTAAGACCAAGACCTTTGTTGGAGGGTTGGACCATCTTAGCATTTTCAGTGCTATACTTTAGGCTTAAGCTACAGACAAC